TTAGTTAAAGCCAAATTAGAGGCTTATTATTGTTAATAATAGAATTGACTATGTCTAACTATCTATTCCCGTTGGGTTCTTTCAATTGGAAGTTGAATATATTTATATAATAAATAGATATAAGGTGCCTGATTAAAGGGATGTTTTGATGAGACTTTTATAGCTACTAGCTCCTTATATTGCGTTGATTTTTATCAACAAATCACAAGGATATTGGAATTTTATACTTAGTTTTTGGTGTCTGATCTGGATTGTTAGGTTATAGAATAAGATTAATTATTCGTATAGAGTTAGCTGAAGCAGGTAACTTTATCTCAGATGGTCATATTTATAATGTATTTGTAACTTCTCATGCATTTCTAATAATTTTCTTTATAATTATACCAGTAATAATTGGAGGTTTTGCTAACTGGTTAGTTCCAATAATATTAGGAGCACCTGATATAGCCTTTCCCCGAATAAATAATATAAGATATTGGTTATTACCCCCTTCGCTTATACTATTGGTAGTTAGAATAGTAATGGATGGGGGTACTGGAACTGGGTGAACTGTTTACCCTCCCCTATCTAGACAGACAGGACAGCCTGGATCTTCCGTTGATTTCTCAATTTTTTCACTTCATTTAGCTGGCATAAGATCAATTATAGGTGCTATTAATTTTATTTGCACTTGCATAAATATGTGATCTATACCAAACAGGTGAGAAGTGATACCTTTATTCTGTTGGTCTGTATTTATTACTGCATTCCTATTACTCTTATCTCTACCAGTGCTGGCTGGAGCTATTACTATGTTACTGTTAGATCGTAATGTTAATTCCTCATTCTTTGACCCTATAGGAGGTGGAGACCCTATTTTATACCAGCATTTATTTTGGTTTTTTGGACATCCAGAAGTCTATATTCTGATTTTACCTGGTTTTGGACTAATCTCTCATATAATTTGTGAGCAAAGAGGTAAGAAGGAAGTGTTTGGAAGTCTGGGTATAATTTACGCAATACTTTCCATTGGTGTTCTAGGTTTTGTGGTATGAGCACACCATATATTTACTGTTGGAATAGATGTTGATAGTCGAGCTTATTTTACCAGTGCAACTATAATCATCGCTATTCCTACTGGAATTAAAGTTTTCAGATGAATATCAACTGTATTTGGAAGAAATACTAATATAACACCTTCTTGTTTATGAAGATTAGGGTTCGTATTTCTATTTTCTGTTGGAGGTTTAACCGGAGTAATTCTGGCTAATTCATCTATTGATGTAGTTTTACACGATACTTATTATGTGGTAGCACACTTCCACTATGTTCTGTCCTTGGGGGCCGTAGTAGCATTTTTAGGTAGATTCTTCCATTGATTTCCTCTTATATCAGGAATTCAATTCAACGTTAAGTGATTAAAAATTCACTTCTTTGTTACATTTATTGGAATCAATATAACGTTTTTCCCTCAACATTTTCTAGGCTTAGGGGGGATGCCACGTCGATACTCAGATTATCCTGATTTCTTTTACTGTTGAAATGTAATCTCATCTATAGGATCCCAGATTACTCTGGTAAGAGTATGTTTAGTAATTTTTATTATTTTTGAAAGATTTATTTCTAAACGCCTGGTTCTATTCTCCTGTTGCGTTCCTACTTCTATTGAAAGATTAAATGGATGTCCACCGAGACCTCATAGATATGAAGGAAGGACTCAGACATTTATTGGATAAATAAAAACCGCTGGTTTTAAACCAGTATACTTTATTGTTTATTTAACTAAAAAAAATATATAACAGGCATAAAAAACTGTCTACAGAATAACAAAGAGCAAATGTTTATTGGTTTATAATAATTTAAAACTATAGGAGATTTGTGTTTGGTAATAATGCATTGGGAGATATAAATATATATTATTAAAAATATAACAGATGTCAATAGTAAAATTAATGTGCTAAAAGTAATACCTCAGTAAACACAATGTAATACAATATGAAACTTAAAAATAAAGCCTCCTATAGGGGGCACACCCGCTAAAGAAAGGACAGATAGTAAGAATACAAATTCACTGGATAGGGTACCTTTAAATCTATAACCAATAGATGAAAATTCTCTAATTCGGTTATGACTTAAAATGATCATAATTAATATTATGAGCAGTGAGTAGTTAGTAAGTATTATTAAACAAGCAATTTTATCGGTTGTCCTACCTATAATAACTCAACTAATATTAATTACAGATCTAAATACCAAAAACCTGCGAATAGAGTAATTAAATATTCCTAGTATAGATCTAATAGCTACAAGTATACATAAATATACTAATGAATCGTTTATCCCCATTCTTATTTTATAAATAATAAGAATGGGGCCGAGTTTCTGTAATACATTGAGAACATAATACCTATATCAATTTAAACCTTCAGACAAGTTAACTAATCATTGATGAAACGGTGGTATTCCTATCTTCATAAATAAACACATGAACATTAAAATCATGCAGAAGCATGATATAAAGTCTGAGTCAAATCTAATTATACTAATATCCTCTATTTGGGATAAAATTAAGAATATCCCTGATCCAACTGCTTGGACTACAAAATATGTCCAAGCAGATACTTTTAAGTATTGATTACAGTTGTGCCATAAGATAAAGGGAATAAATGAAATCGTTATAATCTCTAAGCATAATCAACATAAAAACAACGATTCAGATCTAAGCACCATTATAATTGAAATGATTGTGAATAATAAGTATATAAATTGATAGCATGAAATTACTATTTTATACTTTCAAAGTACAGGTCTTAAATTAGACTAATCAATTAGGAACCTCATCAATAAATCCTAACAAATAGGAATAACCAAACTACATCCACGAAGTGTCAATATCAGGCTGATGCTTCAAATCCAACATGATGTCTACTTGATATATGTAAATTCCTTAATCGTATTAACATAACAAAGATAAATGATGTGCCAATAATTACGTGAATACCGTGAAACCCAGTGGTAATAAAGAAAAGTGAACCATACACTCTATCAGCTATGGAGAATGGACATTCGTAATATTCAATAAATTGAAATGCAGAAAATACTATTCCCAATAAAATGGTAATAATTAATGAAATTTTACATTGATTGATGTTAGATTCAAGTAGTGAGTGGTGTGCTCATGTGATAGAGATCCCTCTGGATAATAATAAGATAGTATTCAGTACAGGTACATGCATATATCTTAAGGATTGAATCCCAGTAGGAGGCCAACATTGACCTAATTCAATATCGGGGTTAAGGGCGGTAAAGAAGAAGCCGAAGAAAAATGAGAAGAAAAATATAACTTCAGATAGGATAAATATGGATACTCCTAAATAAATACCCTTTGTTACATTTCTAGGGTGTATTCCTTGTATTAATCTTTCCCGAACTACATCACGTCATCATTGGTAAGATATTATCATTAAAGATATCAATGAGATAATAAGACTCTCGTAACCATCTCCCTTTATGTACAAATATATGTTTATGACATATGACATAATGGAAAACGAACCTACTAAAGGCCATGGACTTAAGTCTACAATATGAAATGGGTGAAAACCGTGTTTAGTTAGCAGTCAGAAGACCTTAGATCTTTAGAACCCAAGTCTAATATTTTAATTAAACTACCTTCTGTAAGAATAAACTATTCTTTTTGGTGTAAGCAAAATGTTTTTATATAAACTATATTCTTACACTTCGTTATTTTCTTTTAGATACAATGACATCAGATTTATAAACACGTATGCTTGAACAATAGCTACACATATTTCAAATAATGTTAATCCACATTGAATTGTAACAATTGAAATAACTATATAGAATCTTGAGTTGATAGAGACTGGTCTAGCAATTAACACTATAATCATATGACCAGCTATTATATTGGACATTATTCGAATCCTTAAGGAAAAAGGTCGAATAAGCAACCTAACGGTCTCAATGAGGACTAGGAATGGTGCCAATACATTAGGAGATCCTAATGGAACAAGATGGGACATTGTTCCTTCAATAGATGAGATGCATATATATAAGAAACCTCCTAATCATATTGGAATGGCTAACCTAATGTTAAATAATATATGACTAGAGGGGGTAAACATTATAGGAACTATTCCTCTTTCTCCTACAATTATAAACAGAATGAATAAAGATAATATTATGAGATTAACTGACTTATACTGACTTCTGAATGATATTTTCATTATTTCATTAATAAGTTTGGATAGTGTTTGCAACAGTAAAATAATTCCACTAGATCTAGAATTAAACTGTCATATAACAAATAATAAGATAGATCCCATAGATACCCATTTTAACTGAAGATTTATTCCTATAAAATAACAACTTGGATCAAAAATTGATAACAATCTACATAACATTAATTTATATATATAATTATGTCACTTTTGAATGATGTAGAATATACATTAGGTCTATAATTTCTAGGTATATATATATAGAATAATATAACGTTTATTATAATAAATAACATATTTACTACTAGATATATAGTTAACCAAGATATAGGTATTATTTGAGGCACGAACACTGGGTTAGACCTTCTCTCCAACGAAAATGGAATGTTTTGATTAAACTACAATATTTGCTCTAAAATAAATACCTCAACATCTTCAATGTTGTGCTCTAAAACTTAAGCTATTAGGGCATATTAGATCGTTTATTTTATATTATTTATTACATTAGGAAGCTATACAGCGTTAAATTTTTAATTTAAAGATGATTTTTATCCCTAATGATGTTAATTGTTTTAGTGAGTATAATTTTTATATCATTTATATACTACTCTGTAGACGTGTTACTAGCTTTGTTATCCATTTCTATTTTAATTGTTGCATTAAATAACTACAATTATCAAATGTTTGGTCTACTTGTTTCAGATTATTGTTCTATAAGTATAGTAATAATAACCATATGAATTATAATGGGTGTTTACCTAGTTGTAATGAATACACCTCACAAAGTAAATTTTGTGAGGTGTATCTCTATTGTTATAATTTCATTTTTTTGCTCTGATGATATAATCCTAATATTTATTATATTTGAAATTAGTTTAATTCCAATTTTTATTTTAGTAATGGGGGAGGGTGTGAGTCCTGAACGACTCACAGCCTCTATATGAATAATAATATATACTATGGTGGGGTCTGTGCCTTTATTAATAATTATTATTTATTTTCTATCTAAGTCAGGAGTTTCTAGATTAAGAATATTGAATTATTCTATTATAACATCATACCTATTTACTGAGGACTATTATTTTATTTATTGTTTCTTAATAGCTTTTTTAATTAAAGTACCTTTGTTCTTTTTGCATTCTTGGCTTCCTAAAGCCCATGTTGAGTCTCCTTTGGAGGGTAGAATAATTCTCGCTGGTATTATATTAAAGATGGGAGTTTATGGAATTATTCGCGTTATATTTTTATTCCCCTGAATCCCCAATAGATATCCAGGTATATTATTGTTAACAATTTCTATTATTGGGTCCGTTTTTACTTCTTGATTATCTGTAAGAGTTAGGGATGTTAAGATGGGAGTTGCTTTTTCGTCTGTTAGTCATATGAATTTTCTATTAAGTAGTTTATTTTTAGCGAAGTGTATATCTGTTACCTCCTCCATTTTTATTATAATTTCTCACGGTTTGTGTTCATCAATGTTATTTTACATTGTTACCCACATGTACCATTCATCTAATTATCGTAATATTTTATTTATAAAAGGTATTAATTCCGTGTTTCCAATCTTAACATTTATTAGTTTTGTAAATTGGTGTTTCAATTTATCTGCTCCCCCTTCCATTTCTTTTATGGGGGAGATGTTAGGGTTTATTTCTATAACATCAATTTCTATTGTTTTATCTATTATATCATGTGTATATATTCTAGCTGGATCTTTCCAATCTCTTTTTAGTTATGTAATTGGAAATCACTCTTTCATGGAAGAGTGTCATAAAAGTGCTGGTCCCGATATTCGTATTCTTGTTTGTTGTTTACATATAATGCTTCCCTTAATTATAATATTTATATTTACCTCATTTTTATTGTAATACTTTAGACCAAAGTTTCTTCTAATTACAAATTAGATATTTTTTATAAAATACTAAAGTTATAATTTGCCATAATAGTTAGATTATTAATTATTAATAGAATTCATTATAACTATTATTGTTATGACTATCAGAAAGGTCATTAAAACCTTTATATAATTTGTATTACTAATAAATCTGTAGTGATAATGAAATTTTACTATTTCTTTGGTTGAGTTTATTACTGAATTAATTCAATACCCATTATCTAACTGTGTTATTATCTTAATAGATTGATTTCAGAATGAGTTTTGTATTATTTCGTAAACTACCCTGTTAAATCATATATTATTACATATATTTGTAAATTTGGTTATTGATTCAAACTTAATTTCTCTAATATAAATTCCTAATAATATTCCTATTATAACTAACATTATTAATATTATTTTTATTATTAAGCTGAATCTAGAATTTAATATTATATTTTCTAGAGGAATAATTGATCATGTAATTATTCTCCCGGCAATTGTAGATATAATTGTACCTACCAATATAGATTTAGTTATTCACGAGATATCATCGTTTATAGCTATTATTTTACTATTTGGTTTATTGTGTTTAATTATAAATCATAAAATTCGAGTAGAATAGATGGATGTTATTACAACAGATACTGTTATACATATTCAGGGTATTAATGTAATCGGATTACTAATTATAGTAAGTGTCATAATATCCTTTGAATAAAATCCTGCTATGAATGGGATTCCCACTATTCTTATTAAAGATACTGTTATAATAGAGATTAAATATCTGTTTACATTTTTATTAAGAAAGATGAATCGGATATCTTGTTCTCTTATTGAATTGTGAATTAACATTCCAGCAGATATAAATAAAAGAGATTTAAATATAGCATGAGTAGTTAAATGAATTAGGGATGAAATGGTTCTACCTATAAAAGTGAACATTATTATGAATCCAATATGTGATAGAGTAGATAAAGCAATAATCTTTTTTAGATCATATTCCCACATAGCTCTTATTCTAGCTATTATCATAGTTATGCAAGATATAAATAATATTAAATTATTTATATGTTCATTGGTTATCAGTATATTATAACGAATCATGAGATATACTCCGGCCGTTACTAGTGTAGAGGAATGAACTAATGATGAGACAGGTGTTGGTGCTGCTATGGCCAGAGGCAATCAGGATGAAAAAGGTATTTGTGCTCTTTTAGTTATAGCAGCAATTACAATCAAAATTATTGTGAGATTTACTGCTAACAAGCCCATATTATTTCAAGACATGTAGGTTATTAATGTCGATGTCCAACCGATAGAAAGAATTATAAATAAATCCCCTGTCCGATTTGTAATAAATGTTACTATTGAACTATTTGCTCTCTTTCAGTTTTGAAAGAACAGAATTAATAAGAACGATGATAATCCTAAACCGTCCCAACTTACTATGATTCAAAATACATTTGATCTACAAGATAGTATTATCATAGAGAAGATAAATACTATAATGGTAATATAGTATTTATTCTTCATCTCATCTTCTTTTATATATTCTTTAGAATAATATATAACTATGGTTCTTACGCAGGATACAGTAAAAATAAATGTATAGAATGTACTATCTAAGATGCAAGTAATAGATAGAGGCAGTTCTATGATTGTAATTTGTCAATCCAAGAATATAGTATATTTATAAGGGTTTATTATTATTACTCCCGATACTAACATGGTATTTATTAGGATTATATAAGAGAAAATCTCCATTCTATAAAACTTTTCTTTAGTACCACAAACTAACGTTTTGTATAAACTATTATAGAGAAAATATAGATATATCTTTAGCTTGACAAGCTAATGTTTTAATTAAACTAATTTTCACTGAATTGGCAGATTAGTGCACTAAATTTAGGTTTTAGATATGTGTTACACATTCAGTAAATTTATTTAATTAGTATTAGTATTCATTTTCTAAACTAATTATTCATTTTATTAGTATACAAATATATGTATATATAAAACTGTAAGGGCAGTATAATTTCATAAAGTCAGCTATCATTGGTGTACCTTTTGTATCAGGGTATAAGGAATAAGATATTTATTTAATATTCCCGAAAGAGGAAGGTTGTTGATATAGTTTAAATTTATGTTTAATTATGATTTTGTACTATATCAAGGATTCTAGAAGTAATTCGTTTACTCCTATATCTGGTTTTCTGATTATCAGTTTAATTGATAATTTTATAGTAAAGTTTATTATAGAATTTTATCTATTTGGGGACAAGCTCAAATATTTTAACTATTTATATTCATATAACGTACATGAAATAGTTTATTGATTATTGAATTTATAATATAGTTTTAATAGTAGGAAAAATTATATCAACTTAATCTATAATAATAATATCTTATAATTAGTAATTATGACAAATAGGTTTAAGGAATTAGGCAAAATAAAGGTTCACCTGTTTAATAAAAACATGTCTTCTTGAAAATAGTAAGAAGTCGGCCCTGCTCAATGCAATAATTGTTAATAGCTGCAGTATCTTAACTGTACTAAGGTAGCATAATAGCTTGTCCTTTAATTGGGGAATTGAATGAATGGGTTGATGAGACTTTAACTGTCTCATTTCTATTATAATAATTTGAATAGTGAGTAAAAATGCTTACATAATATAAGGGGACGAGAAGACCCTATAGATCTTAATAAGTTTAACTGGTATTAAGTTAACTAAATTTTCCTGGGGTGGGACTATAATTTAACTTAGGTTAAATAAAGTTTAATTTAACGATTGATGGTAATTTATTAAGTAGATAAGATAAGTTACCTTAGGGATAACAGGATAATTTTATTAGTTAGACCTTATAATTAATAAGGATTATTACCTCGATGTTGAATTAAGATGTTATTCGGGAGTAGTAAATCGAATGGTTAGTCTGTTCGACTATTGAAATCTTACATGATTTGAGTTTAGACCGACGTGAGTCAGGTCGGATTCTATCTTTTATAAATTCTATTTGTTGTGTACGAAAGGAAATACAAGTAGAATACTAATTTTGGAACAATAGTTTATATAAAACAATCCCCTTGCATGGGAATAAAGAGTAATCTTGTTTTAGTGAAGGTAGGCTATAGTTAAGCCGTTAGACTCATGATCTAATTAAGAGTTTCTCCCATCACAAGACATATGAGGGGCTAAACTCATTAAACTTGATTAGAAATCATATTAGACGCCACTAGTCATGTCTTAGTGTATAACAATTCTTATTGTTGTTATTATTATAACGATGGGTAATATCTCTAGTCAACATAATGAAATTATTTTGTCGAATCGAATTCGAGGAAATGTTCTACGAATTCATACGGCTAGGTATACTATTAACCCTACCTTAATTATAACAAATGTTATTCCAGTGAATAACATGATGAAAATTGATATTATAAATAGTAGAGAAGCATTTTCTCTTAAAAAAATGTACGTATATGATATACCTCCATACTCAGTACAAAACCCTGAAACTAGTTCTCTTTCTCTCTCTGATAGATCGAAAGGAGTTCGATTTCTTTCTGCTAAGGATGAGATTATATTAATGACAGAGGTAATTAAGTGGGGAAACAATAGTCAAACTAGGAATTGAATAGATATTACCGAGTGGATTCTTAGTGAGCTTCTAGAAATTATAATACATATAATGGTGAACGATAGTACTACTTCATAAGAAATAGACTGGGCTACTGATCGGATAGATCCAAGTATTGAGTATTTAGAATTGGAAAATCACCCTAGGGTGATTAATCCATATACTGATAATCTTAAGCATAATAACAAAGCTAGTAACCTACTTTGAATACTATTTACTCTTCATTTCATAGGGATAAGTAGTCATCTCATTAATGAGATAATAATAAACATTAGCGGGGAGATTGAATATATCATTTTATGTCTTAGATTTGGTGATATAATGTTCTTTGATACTAGTTTAATAGCATCGCTAATGGGTTGTATAATTCCTATAATCACTACCTTATCAGGTCCTTTTCGGGATTGAATGATTCTTAATAGTTTTCGCTCAAAAAGAGAAAAAAATGCAACAGCTAATAGGATTATAATTAGGTTAAATGATAGTTGTAAAAATATTAAATACAAATTTTATTCTTTTAAGTCTAGAGATCCTAATATAACTTCTAATACTAGTCCAATAATTAATAGAAATAGGATAAATAATCACACTATTATTCAGTAATTAATATTAGAGTTTATGTAAAGTATAGGCACTAAAAGTACTAGTTCTATATCAAATACTAGAAATAGAATCCCTACTATAAAAAAGTGAAAGCAAAAAGGTACGTGCCTATCCCTTATTAATTCTTTACCACACTCAAATGGTTCATTTGAGTTAATAGATATTTCTTTATTAAAAAATAGAATTCTTACTATATATAATATAATTGTAATTATAAAACAGATGAACATTCAGATCACAAATGAGTTTAACAAGATTAAACCTTCATTTTAAAAATGGTGTTTTTATTAAATATAGAGGAGATTATAATAGATAGCCCAATAGCACCATCGCATACTATTATACAAATTAATACTATTAAAATGTAAGAGTAACCTATTACGGGGAATATTATTGTAATTAGAACTAATAACGACCTTATTATTATTTCTAGGGAAATAAGTGTTGATATAAAATTTGAGGAGTTCATTATTTTGACTACTCCTATTATTATTGATATAGAAAATATTAGTTTCATAAGTACTGTCTTGTTAGACTTGATATAGGCCGAAACTATACACATTATATGATTAGTACTTATTTTCTAGTTGGATTAATTATTGATCCACTTTTAACTTTAATAATTCTGTTAATAACTAGTAACATGTACAATAATACAATAATTATAACTAAATAACCAGATAGAAAGGGAATATTAACAATGTTTCTTAAATGGAATGCTAATCTTTCATTGTTGGGTCTTTTTTCGATTTTTACTTCTGACTGTATAATAATAATTATAATTATTATGGTGATTAGAATTTTAGCGGGGTTTATATTATTTTTAGTGATAAGATCAGGTTTTGGTTGAATGATGATCACAAATGACATTAGTACTATTAGTCCACCAACCATAGGTAGAGACATAAGATAGAATAACCAAGGTGATGAAATATTTCTATATAGAATAATTGCCGCTATTATAGTGCAAATAACTAGTGCTAATAATTCAATAATGGATGATGATGTAAATCAAAATACTATAAATATAGTAAGGAAAGCAAATATATAGATATAATTCATTTACTCGAGTAAAATTTAAAAAATTTTACATTAAAATTATATTAGATTTTGATTCTATGAATGGTAATTAATTTTACCTATTGTAACTAATGTGGCAGATTAGTGCATTAAATTTAAAATTTAATTATGGATTTACCCTTTAGTGTGTTAAATATAAAAAATATTAATAATATGGTTAATAGAACGTTAACAATAATTCCTACTCCAAGGAGTATTACATATATATGAAGGTTTGGGTCGTTGTTAGGAGTGTGTTTGGTTATTCAGATCGTTTCAGGATTGTTTTTATCCATACATTATAATTCAGCTACTAATATAGCCTTTGATAGAGTAGTACATATTGTTCAGGATATTAATTGGGGTTGACTTATTCGCAATATTCATGCTAACGGAGCTTCATTCTTTTTTATCTTTATTTATCTTCATATTGGTCGAGGGATTTATTATATGAGATATTATCTTATAGGTACTTGAATTGTTGGAATTGCTATCCTTCTAGCTTTAATAGCTACCGCATTCTTGGGCTATGTACTTCCTTGGGGACAAATATCGTTCTGAGGTGCTACTGTTATTACTAATTTACTATCAGCTGTACCATATCTTGGTGATACTATAGTAATTTGATTGTGAGGGGGATTTTCAGTGGGTAATCCCACTCTGGTTCGATTTTTTTCATTTCATTTTATTCTCCCCTTTGTTATTATTGTGTTAGTTTTGATGCACCTAGTATTTCTCCATAGAACTGGTAGTAGGAACCCCTTAGGGGTTCCCATAAATTCTCTTAAAGTTTACTTCCATCCTTACTTTAGTATTAAAGATTTATTAGGATTTGTTGTATTCTTTATCTTATTTATATATATTATTCTAATTAAACCCGATGTATTTATAGATCCTGATAACTTCTCTTTAGCTAATCCTATAAATACACCCCCTCACATTCAACCTGAATGATATTTTCTATTTGCTTACGCTATTTTACGTTCCATTCCTAACAAATTAGGGGGTGTAATTGCACTTTTATCGTCTATTCTAATTTTAGGTGTTATTCCTTTTATTAGAAGTTTAAAAGTTAAAACTTTTAACTTTAAAATACGAACCTTATTTTGATTTCAGGTTATAAACTTCATACTATTAACTTGGTTGGGATCAATACCTGTTGAATACCCTTATGAGACAGTTAGACAATTTGTATCGGTTTTTTATTTTCTTCTATTTATTGTTATAAATTTAATTAAGTTTTAAAACAGTATGTTATGTAAACTACCACCCTTCAAATGTGGAGAAGAATTTATCCTGTTTTAGGTCAAATATTTAATTTATAATATTGAATTGCAAGTTCAAAGTTGGTTTTCCTTTGATCTTTCATGCCTCAGTGGTGATTTAATTCTAACTACACTTTTATGTTATATATACTAAGTAGTAAGCATAATTATTATATAAATAATAAGTTATAGATAGTGTAGATTGTCAGTAAAATAATGTGCCAGCATTCGCGGTCACACATTATGACTTGAATTTGTTGAATATTAATTAATATATAATACTTTATTATATAAAGAATTCGGTAAAATGATTGCTTTATATTAATTTAACTTAATTACAAAATGTTACATCAAACTAGGATTAGATACCCTGCTATGAACATAGAATTGATTTGAGCGGAGTAAAGATTATTGATCTTGAAAAGGTTAGCTGAGTGACGGTTAAGCTTACAATTAGGGTTACCTGTGTTAGAAACGAAATTGCACGAATATCTTTCCAATCTTAGAAATAATCTTGCACACCGCCGTCGGAAGAATTATTTTAATGAATATATCTTTACATTAAACATTAAGTCAGGTCAAGGTGCAGACAATAGAGTGGATAACATGTGTTAACTTGTTAATTTTATTAGTATAAACTGAAAACTTTATATCTATCAACTTATAAGTAAATTAATTTAATTAAAATTAATTGAATGGGTTAATCTTAATGTACAAATTGCCCGTCATTCCAATAAAGGATAAGTCGAAACATAGTTGGTCCACTGGAAAGTGGACCAGGATTACCTTACTAGTAACATTTTAAATGTAATTATATAAGGCATGGGGCACTTTTATATGTGCCCCATACTATATTTATTGTTTATATAATAAAACATTTAAAAATTAAGTAACGAGGAAATGGCTGAGACTAGGCAACATACTGTAAATATGTGTACGATTTATTCTTTTCTCAATTAATTATACTGTGTCATTTAATAATATGTGTTCTCCTATATCCAATTATATGGCTTCTTTTCATGACCATGCTATAGTAATTATCGTTATGATTTTATCTTTAGTTATATACCTATTTGCTGTGATCCTAGTGTTCCCTTGTGTAAACCGCAGGTTTCTAGGAAGGGAAATATTAGAGTTAGTGTGAACCATTTTACCGGGTGTTGTGCTAGCATTTTTAGCAGTTCCTTCATTAAGAACTCTATATTTGACCGATGAAGTTACTAATCCCCATTTAAATCTGAAGGCAATTGGTCACCAATGATTTTGATCCTATGAATATAGAGATTTTGAGGGTTTAGAGTTTGATTCTTATATAGTTCCTGTAGATGACCTGGAAGAATGAAATTTGCGATTATTGACCGTTGACAATAATACTGTTGTTCCAAGTATGTGCGAAATGCGAATGGTTACTACTTCGATAGATGTAATTCATTCTTGAACTGTTCCATCTTTGGGGGTTAAAGTTGACTCTGTGCCTGGTCGTCTTAACCAAGCTTGTTTGTTCGTAGTTCGATCAGGTCTGTCCTATGGTCAGTGCTCCGAAATTTGTGGGGCCTTTCACTCTTTTATGCCTATTGTATTAGAATCCGTACCAGTTAATCACTTTATTGATTGACTAAAGAGGT